TAATGAATAATAACCATTCGATCAAAGAATGAATGATTACCGTAGTTGTATTTCAAAACTCAAATCTACGCATGAAAAATTTTTTTTTTCCACCCAATTTCTTCCTAAATATTCTATTTTGATGAAACAACTCTTACCCAAATTATGTATGGATATTATAATGAGAAAAAAATCAATCCCTATTATTTTTTCTTTGAATGTTTTTTATGCTTTTTTTGACTCATCTCATGTCATGTTTAATCATGACAAATTAAATTGTCAGGGTCTACTATACTATAACTATTATACTCCTTTTCCAAATCCGAAGAAGTTACCATAGAACTCCGCGGATCATCTGTTAATCGACCAACCAATAACTTTTGGAGAGGGGAATACAAAAAACTTCCTCGGTTTCGCTTTATTTTCTTTTATGTTTATGTTTATATAGTATATGCCCCATACTATTCTTCTATTTCAATGGATCCCGGTATCTATATGGATCCCGGTATCTATATAGAAAATTATAATAAACTAGGAATTCGAAGAGGTGGCCCTCCATTTTTTTGGATTGATCGAAATCCATACCATACAATACAAATGTGTATAGCAAAGAAAAGAAAAAGAACTAGAATTATAGTACTATTTATTTTTATTTAGCTTAGATGTATGTACATCTAATATATGGACATATATATATTTGCATACAATATACACTTTTATATATATATATATATATTTATATAATTATAATAATAAATATAAATAATAAATATACTATTTATAATAATAATAAAATAAATAGTATAATAGTATACAAGTATGGTAGAAAGAACTATATTCTAGTTCTTTCTACCATACTATCTCAGAAACTTCTGATTCCAGCCCGATCGTTTCGTTTTTCATTTAAGACTTGGAATTTGAATCCCTTTCTTTCATTTCTTCAATCATTGATAAGAAATAATAATTCAAGTTTCAGCCAAATTAATCATTTTGACTGGCTGTTTTTACGTAGATAATAAGTAAAAAAGCAGTAGGAACTAAAATGAACAGTGCCGTAGCAATGAATGCGAGAATATTGACTTCCATAATCTCATTTTTTTTACTTCACAGTAACTCGGGATCTAATCCCATAGAGATAAAAATTTGACTCCTGTAAATTCAATGGGATAAATTGCATCCTGATGATGCGGAATCGGATCAATATTATGAATAAAAATATCTGATCGATCAAATCGATTCATCGTCGAGAATTGAATAGTATAACATAAGAAGATTCTTTATCCATACTAAAAAAAATGGGATTCCCGAGCCCATAAAGAATCCCATTGAAATTTAAAGAATCCCATTGAAATTTGCATCCTTTTTTTTACACTTTTTATTTTCTATAACTTACCGTCTTCTTTATATAATTATCCCTACTTACACTTATACATACAAACAATTATCCGATGAGGTCTCATATTACCGGTATTCCATGAGTCACACACAGATACAAAGAGTAGAGGTGAGGTGGAAAAAGGAACGGTTTGAGTGGTTAAGTATAAAAAAATAAAAAAAGATCTAATATTCCACAAAAATTCAGTGTGCAGTTTATTTCCATGAGAATGAAATAGATTGTTTCCATTGAAAATAGACAAACAAAGTCGTAGTTAGACGTAGTTAGAAAAGTGTGATTTAACCTGAAAAGTACTCTGTCGAGGTAATTATGTTAAGTTCATTCTGTAAACGAATACAATTTGGGTATGTGCCCCCGATAAAAATATGAGCACACTTTTCCATTTCATCGAGCAAGAACAATTGAAAAAGAAAGTATAGTATCTCTTAAAATACTATATTGAATATAGTCTAATACCACCGATTGTACCAATCTACATATGTCTCCCCTTTATCAATCGGTACTAGGGGAAGAAATGGAAATCTCCTTTTTGTCTGATGATAAATGCGAAACGAAAAACAAAAGAAATCAACCCCCCCCCCCTGAAATTAAATCTTTCTCCCTATCCCCCCTTTAGCGGAAAATAACGAGATGAGTTGATAATAAATTCATCGGATCCTAGTTCGGGACTGACGGGGCTCGAACCCGCAGCTTCCGCCTTGACAGGGCGGTGCTCTGACCAATTGAACTACAATCCCAGTGAGGCATGTAGCATACAGATTCTTATCTTATTGTTTTATAAAAATATTCTATTCGTCGTAGAAACACGAACGATATACTGATATCATATCCACATAGATATGGACTATAGCAAGAGTGGCACAGATTTCTAGTAACCTGCAGTTATTTTATTGTCAAAATAGATAATCAATCTTTCAATGAGAAAGCTTTTTCCTTTCTTGATACTTAATTAAGGATTATGAATCTAGATCGTTAGAAAGATCAGAACGGATGAAAAATTGATGGACAGATTCAAAAAAAAAAATTGACTTTTTTCTTTATTTGTTATTTCTGGAAGCCCAATTTGTTATATCATCCTCATGGAAATGGAACGGCGAATTTTTGGGCCGAGCTGGATTTGAACCA